GTAATTGTAGCTTATATTTTAAAGCACGGCACTGAAGCTGCCGCGATGGGAACCACACGTCTCCAAAAACATAAAATTTTGATCCTAAACTTACCGCTATTTTGAGTCAAAATTATACATGCAAGTATCAGCACACCAGTGAAAATGCCCCAGACAGCCTAGACAAAATAAAGGAGCTGGTATCAGGCTCACCTAAACTTTCAAAGCCTACGACACCTTGCATTGCCACACCTCCACAGGCACCCAGCAGTAATCAACATTAGGCCATAAGCGAAAGCTCGACCTAGCTATGACCCCGCAAGGCCGGTAAACTTCGTGCCAGCAACCGCGGTTACACGAAGGGCCCAAAATAACATTAACGGCGTAAAGCGTGACTAGAACTCCCCCAGCCTACTTAAAAAAAATTAAAATTTAGTTGTAAAATACCAGAATCAAAAGAAGTCTACTCCACTTAAGAAAGCACGGACCTTTAACTCACCAAAACTAAGAAACAAACTAGGATTAGATACCCTACTATGCTTAGTCCTAACCCCCGACATTTATCTAACCAAATATGTCCGCCAGAGAACTACAAGTGAAAAACTTAAAACTCAAAGGATTTGGCGGTGCTCCACCCAATCTAGAGGAGCCTGTCCTATAATCGACACCCCCCGATCAACCCAACCACCCTTTGCCACACACAGCCTATATACCGCCGTCGCCAGCCTATCCCATGAGGGACAAAAAATAGGCACAATAGTTCAACCACTAAAACGTCAGGTCAAGGCGTAGCTAACGGGGTGGAAGAGATGGGCTACACTTTCTACCTAAGAAGAAACGAAGGGCCCTATGAAACTCAGAACCAGAAGGCGGATTTAGCAGTAAAACAAGTAAGAGTACTTTTTTAAAAACAGCCCTGGAGCGCGCACACACCGCCCGTCACCCTCCTCAACAACCTCCATACTAAAACTATAAAGTCATAAACTACTAGATGAGGCAAGTCGTAACATGGTAAGCGCACTGGAAAGTGTGCTTGGAACAAAAAGTAGCTTAAGCAAAGCATTTAATTTACAATTAAACCCCGTCAGTAAGACCCTGATCTTTTTGAGCCAAATCTAGCCCGCACACCACACCTCCAAAATTACTAAATCCCCAAACAAACCATTTGACAAGGCCAGTAAATGCGATTAAATCCCATCAACGACGCAATAGTAAAACAGTACCGCAAGGGAAAGATGAAATACCCATAACCATTTAAGCAACACAAAGCAAGGACTAACCCCTGTACCTCTTGCATCATGATCTAGCAAGAACCCCCAGGCAAAGAGAACCTTTAGTCTGCCCCCCCGAAATCGAATGAGCTACTTCTGGGCAACCAACTAGACCCAACCCGTCTCTGTAGCAAAAGAGTGGGACGACCCCGAAGTAGGGGCAAAAAACCTAACGAACTCGATGATAGCTGGTTGCCTGATAAAAGAATATTAGTTCTACTTCAAGGCAAAATACACACAAACTAGTTTTAACCTTCTGCCTTTAAAGATACTCAATAGGGGTACAGCTCTATTGAACCAGACTACAACCTGCCGCAGAGAATAATCTAAACCACGCAATCAGTGGGCTCTAAAGCAGCCACCACTAAACTACGGCGTCACAGCCATACCACAAAAATACCACCCTTAATCCTCACCCCTGCAAACCCATCAGGCAATTCTATACCAGTATAGAAGAACTTATGCTAGAATTAGTAACAAGAGCCCCTCTCTCTGCGCATACCTGTAACTCAGCAATAGAACACCTACTGACAATTAACAGACCAAAAAAGGACCAATGTTACATCAACAAGACAAAGATTCCACCCACTGTTAACCCAACACAGGACTGCCTTATAAGAAAGATTTAACATCAAAGAAGGAACTAGGCAAACTTCCAGGCCCCAACTGTTTACCAAAAACATAGCCTTTAGCAAAAAGTATTAAAGGTCCCGCCTGCCCAGTGACTAACCACTTACTTAAACGGCCGCGGTATCCTAACCGTGCAAAGGTAGCGTAATCACTTGTCCCCTAAATAGGGACTAGTATGAATGGCTAAATGAGGGCCTAACTGTCTCCTTTGATTAATCAGTGAAATTGATCTGCCAGTACAAAAGCTGGCATACACTCATAAGACGAGAAGACCCTGTGGAGCTTAAAATACTTATGCCAAACCACTAAATATGCCATAACATTTTCAGTTGGGGCGACTACGGAAACAAACCTAACTTCCAAGCCAATGGGCCTTTCCCCATCCACCAGACAAACATGTCGATACCACACGACCCAGAACTATTCTGAATAACGAACCAAGTTACCCCAGGGATAACAGCGCCATCTTCTTCAAGAGCCCCCATCGACAAGAAGGTTTACGACCTCGATGTTGGATCAGGACACCCCAATGGTGCAGCCGCTATTAAAGGTTCGTTTGTTCAACGATTAAAGTCCTACGCGATCTGAGTTCAGACCGGAGAAATCCAGGTCGGTTTCTATCTATGTTAAATCCTCCCTAGTACGAAAGGACCAGGAAGATGGGGCCTATCCTAACAAGAAGCCCTTAAAGCATAGCTGACAGAAACTTAACCTAGCCCAACACAACAGCTCTAGCCCGAGACCAGGGCTATTATTAGGGTGGCAGAACCAGGCTATGCAAGAAGCCTAAGATTTCCACATAGAGATTCAAATCCTCTCCCTAGTAGTGACCACACTTTTAAGCCTCCTTATCAACCCAATCCTGTACATTATCCCAATCCTAATCGCCGTAGCATTCCTAACCCTACTAGAACGAAAAACCCTCGGCTTCATGCAACTCCGCAAAGGACCAAACATTGTAGGACCCCTGGGCCTACTTCAACCTGTAGCCGATGGAGTAAAACTATTTATCAAAGAGCCAATTCGCCCCTCTCACTCATCCCCCCTCATACTAATTATGGCCCCACTTCTAGCTCTGCTTTTAGCCATGGTAATCTGAAGCCCCCTACCCATACCCTACGCCCTGACAGAGCTTAACCTAGGACTTCTATTTATACTAGCAATCTCAAGCATGGCCGTCTATTCAATCCTATGATCCGGATGAGCATCAAATTCAAAATACGCCCTAATAGGGGCCCTCCGAGCAATTGCACAAACCATCTCATACGAAGTGACACTCGGTATCATCTTACTATCAGTAGTTATAACTGCAGGAGGATTCACACTACAAATACTCTCCATTACACAAAAATACAACTGACTTCTATTTTCATCCTGACCCCTCATAATAATATGGTATATTTCTACCCTAGCAGAAACCAACCGAGCACCTTTTGACTTAACAGAGGGTGAATCAGAACTTGTCTCCGGATTTAACGTAGAATACGCAGCAGGACCTTTCGCCCTATTCTTCCTTGCAGAATACGCCAACATTCTCCTAATAAACACCCTATCATGCATCCTATTCATAAACCCGGGCATCATGCAAACCCCAGAAAACTTCCCACTTAACACAATAGCCAAAACCGCCCTCCTATCCGCGGGATTTCTTTGAGTGCGAGCCTCATACCCCCGCTTTCGCTACGACCAACTAATGCACCTCCTATGAAAACAATTCCTGCCCCTTACCCTAGCCCTTTGCATTTGACACATCTCATTCCCAATCTTCCTTATAGGAGTCCCGCCAGTTTAATCACTATCAAGGAACCGTGCCTGAACTAAAGGGTTATTATGATAGAATAAACCACATAGGCTAAAATCCTATCGCTTCCTTAGAAAGACAGGAATTGAACCTGCACCAGAAAGCTCAAAACTCCCTGTACTCCCATTACACTACTTCCTAGTAAAGTCAGCTAAACAAGCTCTTGGGCCCATACCCCGAAAATGTTGGTTAAACCCCCTCCTTTATCAATGAGTCCGGTAATCACTTCAATCTTTATCCTCAACCTTGCAACAGGAACTATCATCACCATATCCAGCTTCCACTGACTCCTAGCATGAACAGGACTTGAACTAAATACTATAGCTATCTTACCCATCATCTCTAAATCTCACCACCCCCGAGCCACAGAGGCCTCAACAAAATACTTCCTAACACAAGCAGTAGCATCCGCCCTAATCCTATTCTCTAGTACAATAAACGCCCAAACAACCGGACACTGAAACATCCTCCAACTAGAAGATCCATTAGCCCAAGTACTTTTAACAGCAGCCCTAGCAATAAAACTAGGACTTGCACCAGCCCACTTCTGACTTCCAGAAGTACTACAAGGGTCATCATTTAAAACCGGCCTAATCATTATTACATGACAAAAATTAGCCCCAACAACCCTGCTCCTCATAACATGAAACCAAGCCTCGATAATAACCCTCACAATAATGGGCACCATGTCAGTAATTATGGGAGGACTAGGTGGACTAAACCAAACACAACTACGAAAAATTATCGCATTCTCCTCCATTGCCCACCTAGGATGAATAGCCACAATCCTTACAAAATCCAATAAACTAGCCTTCCTAAACCTAACCACATACATCCTAATTTCAACCCCCATAATACTCTCCCTTATTTTATCCTCAACCAAAACCACCAAAGACCTAACAACATGAACCACATCCCCAATGTTAACCCCACTAACTATAATAACCCTCCTATCACTCGGGGGACTCCCACCACTCTCCGGTTTCATGCCAAAATGACTAACACTAGAAGAGCTCATCACACAAAACATGACCCCCTTGGCAATCATTCTGGCCGTATCTTCTCTGCTTAGCCTATTTTTCTACCTTCGACTCTCCTACTCCCTTTCAATAACCTCATCACCTAACCCAACAAAAACCTCGAGCAAGTGACGATTAATGCCTAACACCTCCGCTCTACTACTCTCATCTACCCTTCCCCTGTCCATCCTAGCCCTACCATTAACACCCCTAATCAAACCGTAACACAGAGATTTAGGTTAGTACTAAACCAAAGACCTTCAAAGTCTAAAACAGGGAATAACTCCCTAATCTCTGCTTAAGACCTGTAAAACACTAATTTACATGCTCTGACTGCAACCCAGATGCTTTTATTAAGCTAAGGCCTTCCTAGATACACGGGCCTCGATCCCGTAAACAATTAATTAACAGCTAATCACTCTACCCAGCGAGCTTCTATCTACTTCTCCCGTCATTAAAAACGGGAGAAGCCCAGGAAATTCTAAATCTCAATTCCGAGTTTGCAACCCGGCGTGTAAACACCTCAGGACTTGATAAGAAGAGGACTGAACCTCTGTTAACAGGACTACAGCCTGCCACCTAAATACTCGGCCATCTTACCTGTGACCATAAATCGCTGACTATTTTCGACCAACCACAAAGACATTGGAACTCTTTACCTAGTTTTCGGCGCATGAGCCGGCATGGTAGGAACCGCCCTCAGCCTGCTCATTCGTGCAGAATTAAGCCAGCCTGGGGCCCTCCTCGGAGACGACCAGATCTATAACGTGATTGTGACCGCCCACGCCTTCGTGATAATCTTCTTCATGGTTATACCTATTATGATCGGCGGCTTCGGAAATTGACTAGTCCCTCTGATAATTGGAGCCCCTGACATAGCATTCCCGCGAATAAACAACATGAGCTTCTGACTTCTCCCCCCCTCCCTCCTTCTCCTCCTAGCATCATCAGGAGTAGAAGCCGGTGCCGGTACCGGATGAACAGTCTATCCCCCCCTTGCTGGGAACCTGGCCCATGCCGGAGCCTCCGTCGACCTGACCATTTTTTCTCTGCACCTGGCCGGAGTCTCCTCCATCCTAGGAGCAATCAACTTCATTACCACCTGCATTAATATGAAACCCCCCTCCATATCGCAGTACCAAACCCCACTGTTTGTATGATCGGTCATAATCACTGCAGTCCTTCTCCTTCTTTCCCTTCCTGTCCTAGCAGCTGGCATTACCATACTACTAACAGACCGCAACCTAAACACATCCTTCTTCGATCCTGCAGGTGGGGGAGACCCTATCTTGTATCAACATCTTTTCTGATTCTTTGGGCACCCTGAAGTCTACATCTTAATTTTACCCGGATTCGGCATAATCTCCCACATCGTTACATACTATGCCGGAAAGAAAGAGCCTTTCGGATACATAGGTATGGTGTGAGCTATGGTATCCATCGGCTTCTTAGGATTCATTGTCTGAGCACACCACATATTTACTGTCGGAATAGACGTCGACACTCGCGCCTACTTTACATCCGCTACTATAATCATCGCTATTCCAACCGGCGTCAAAGTATTCAGCTGATTAGCCACCCTACACGGAGGGAAGATTAAATGAAACGCTGCCATACTGTGAGCACTCGGATTTATCTTCCTATTCACTGTGGGCGGGCTCACTGGAATCGTACTAGCAAACTCCTCCCTAGATGTCGTCTTGCACGACACCTACTACGTAGTAGCCCACTTTCACTACGTCTTATCCATAGGCGCTGTTTTCGCAATCATAGCTGGATTTATCCACTGATTCCCATTATTTTCAGGTTACACCCTGCATGCCACTTGAACAAAAATCCACTTTGGAGTAACTTTTGTTGGAGTCAACATGACCTTCTTCCCACAACACTTCCTTGGATTAGCGGGAATGCCGCGACGATACTCAGACTACCCAGATGCTTACACCATCTGAAACATTATTTCCTCAATTGGATCAATAATTTCAATCATTGGAGTCATCCTTATAGTATTTATTATCTGAGAAGCTTTCTCGGCAAAACGAGAAGCCCAAATAACAGACGCTGCCCACACTAACCTAGAATGGCTTCATGGCTGTCCCCCTCCATACCACACCTACGAAGAACCGGCCCTTGTCCTAGCTGCCAAGTAGCCGCCCACAAGAAAGGGGGGAATCGAACCACCTTAAGTCAGTTTCAAGCCAACCACATCTCCTAATATGCTTCTTTCTCCATACGGCCCTAGTAAAACTATTACCTAGCTATGTCAACGCTAAATTACAGATTCTACTTCTGTGGGCCTTAATGGCATACCCCTCCCAACTGGGCTTCCAAGACGCAGCCTCCCCAATTATAGAAGAACTAATTCACTTCCACGACCATGCCCTAATGATCGTTATCCTAATCAGTGCCCTAGTATTCTACATCATTATATCCACCCTAACAACAAAACTCACTAACACGCACGCCACAGATGCCCAAATAATCGAAATCATCTGAACAGTACTCCCCGCTATTATCTTGATCCTAATCGCTCTCCCATCCCTACGAATCCTTTACCTAATAGATGAAATTAATAACCCCTACCTGACAATTAAAGCATTGGGCCACCAATGATACTGAAGCTACGAATATTCGGACTACAAAGACTTATCATTCGACTCTTACATAATGCCTACACAAGAACTAGAAAAAGGTTTCTTTCGTCTGTTAGATGTTGGTAATCGAGTAGTAGTACCAATAGAAGCCCCAATCCGCATGCTCGTCTCGTCAGAAGACGTCCTTCACTCGTGGGCTATTCCAGCCCTGGGAGTAAAAACAGACGCAGTCCCAGGCCGACTAAACCAAACGTCCTTCACTACAACCCACCCCGGACTATTCTATGGTCAATGCTCAGAAATCTGCGGATCCAACCACAGCTTCATGCCTATTACGGTTGAATCTTGCCCAACCAACCACTTCGAAAGCTGAGTTACACGAACACTAGCCTCATCATTAAGAAGCTTTCCAAGCATTAGCCTTTTAAGCTAAAGAAGGGTTACAAGACCCCTTAATGAATGCCCCAACTAAACCCAAACCCTTGATTACTTGTTATATTATTATCCTGATTCACCCTAACAATACTACTCCTCTCTAAAACACAAAATGCCCATTTTCCAAACACACCCACACACCAACAGCCCTACAAGCAAGGAACCAACACATGAATTTGACCATGACCCTAAGCCTGTTCGACCAGTTCGCTACCCCACAACTTTTAGGAGTCCCTCTAGTATTTCTAGCAGTCATCCTACCAACAACACTCGTCTTCACCTCCTCTAACCGACTCTTATCCAACCGAGTCTCTAACCTCCAACTACTCCTAATAAAAACCATCACAAAGCAACTAATAGTCTCTATAAACTACAAAGGGCAAAAATGAACAATGACCCTTATCTCCCTACTCCTATTTTTAGTCCTGATAAACCTACTAGGACTTCTACCATACACCTTTACTCCAACAACACAACTCTCAATAAACATAGGCCTCGCCATCCCAATATGACTGGCAACCGTCCTCACCGGCCTTCGAAACCAGCCGACCAACTCAATCGGACACCTCCTACCAGAAGGCACCCCAGCCCTTCTTATCCCGGTCTTAATTATCATCGAAACAATCAGCCTATTTATCCGCCCTTTAGCCTTAGGCGTCCGACTGACCGCTAACTTAACTGCAGGCCACTTATTAATCCAACTTATCTCAATAGCAGTCATCACAATTGCACCAACCCTCCCTGCTACATCCCTTCTCACCTTTACCATCCTTCTTCTTCTAACAGTACTAGAACTTGCCGTAGCAGTAATTCAAGCCTACGTATTCGTCCTACTTATTAGCCTGTACTTACAAGAAAACGTATAATGACCCATCAAACCCACGCCTTTCACATAGTAAACCCCAGCCCCTGGCCCCTTACAGGGGCCATTGCAGCCTTACTACTCACATCCGGCCTGGCCATATGATTTCATTTCAATAACCCCAACCTAATAATCACAGGCCTTCTACTGACACTTATAACAATATACCAATGATGACGCGACATCACACGAGAAGGCACTTTTCAAGGACATCACACCCCACAAGTCCAAACAGGCCTCCGATACGGAATACTCCTATTCATTATCTCAGAAGTATTTTTCTTCATTGGCTTTTTCTGAGCCTTCTATCACTCTAGCCTTGCCCCCTCCCCAGAATTAGGAGGACAATGACCCCCTAACGGAATCAGCGCACTAAACCCTTTTGAAGTCCCCTTATTAAACACAGCAGTTCTATTAGCCTCCGGGGTAACAGTAACATGAACCCACCACTCGCTAATAGAAGGCCATCAAAAAGAAGCCGCCCAAGCCCTCCTATTAACTATCCTACTAGGCTTGTACTTTACAGCGCTACAGGCAATAGAGTACTATGAAACGCCTTTCACTATCTCAGACGGCACCTACGGATCCACCTTCTTTGTAGCCACAGGATTTCACGGACTACATGTTATAATTGGCTCAACATTCCTAATGGTCTGCCTTACCCGTCAAATTAAACACCACTTTACCACCCAACATCACTTCGGCTTCGAAGCCGCCGCATGATATTGACACTTTGTAGATGTCGTGTGACTCTTCCTATACGTATCCATCTACTGATGAGGATCCTGCTCTTTTAGTACAACTAATACAAGTGGCTTCCACCCACTAAATCTTAACCTCGGGTTAAGAAAGAGTAATGACTGTCCTCCTTATAATTGCACTCTCCTTTTCCATCTCACTAGCGCTAATCGCCCTAGCCTTCTGACTCCCCATGCCCTACCCAAGCTCAGAAAAACTCTCACCTTATGAATGCGGGTTCGACCCGCAAGGCACAGCCCGCCTCCCATTCTCATCCCGATTTTTCCTAGTAGCAATCCTGTTCCTACTATTTGATTTAGAAATCGCCCTTCTACTGCCCCTGCCCTGAGCTATCAACTTCACATCCCCCACTACCGTAATAAACTGAGCCACAATTATCCTGGCCCATCTTACTACCGGCCTAATCTACGAGTGGTACCAAGGGGGACTAGAATGAGCCGAATTAGAGATTAGTCTAAACAAGACAACTAATTTCGACCTAGTAAACCTCGACCCTACGAGATCTCTAAATGACCCCAATTCACTTCACATTAAACGCAACCTTCGTACTCAGTATCTTAGGGCTTTCTCTCCACCGAACCCACTTCATCTCCGCTCTCCTATGTATTGAGGGAATAATATTAGCCCTGTTTATCCTTCTATCATTCTTCTCAATAAGCCTGCAACTTCCAACAACTGCCTCACTACCAATCATTATCCTCGCCTTTTCAGCATGTGAAGCAGGAACAGGACTAGCACTGCTAGTTGCAACCTCCCGCACTCACGAAAACAGCCACTTAAGCAGCCTAAACATCCTACAATGCTAAAAATCCTCATCCCAACAATAGCACTAATCCCGATATCACTTCTCCTGAGCCCCGGCCTCCTCTTCACCACACATACACTATACTCAACCCTAATTGCCATAGTCAGCCTAACATGACTAAAATACCCAATAGACCTGGATCTCTCATTCTCCAACAAACTAATATTCATCGACCCTGTGTCAGCCCCCCTTCTAGTATTATCCTGCTGACTCTTACCTCTAATAACACTAGCCAGCCAAAACCACCTACACCGAGAACCCGCCATTCGCAAACGAACCTACCTACTAATACTAACTATCCTCCAGACCTTCTTAATCATAACATTCTCCGCCTCTGACCTAACCACATTCTACATTATGTTCGAAGCCACACTAATCCCAACCCTCATCGTAATCACGCGCTGAGGCAACCAAGAAGCGCGCCTAAATGCAGGAACCTACTTCCTATTCTACACCCTGGCCAGCTCCCTCCCCCTATTAATCGCCATCCTCCACTTCAACAAGACCCTCTTAATAACCTTTCTGCCTCTTCTGCACTCCCTTCAACCAGAGCTACAAAACTCATGAAGTCACATAACCTTATGATACGGATGCCTTCTGGCCTTTATAGTAAAAATACCAATATACGGACTTCACCTATGACTCCCTAAAGCCCATGTAGAAGCCCCCATTGCAGGCTCTATGGTCCTGGCTGCAATCCTATTAAAGCTGGGCGGATACGGAATTATCCGAATTTCAACTACCCTTACACCACTGACAAGCACCTTAGCCTACCCATTTTTTATCCTGGCCCTCTGGGGCATCATAATAGCCAGCTCAATCTGCCTACGACAGACGGACCTAAAATCCCTAATCGCCTACTCATCTATTAGCCACATAGGCCTTGTCATCTGCGCAACACTAATTCAAACCCAATGAAGCCTAAACGGAACAATATTCCTGATAATCGCCCACGGCCTAACATCCTCAATACTATTTTGCCTAGCCAACACCAACTACGAACGAACCCACTCCCGCACTCTTATTCTAACACGAGGACTCCATATCATCTTACCACTAATGACATTCTGATGATTTACCGCCAGCCTTACTAACCTTGCCTTCCCCCCATCAATTAACTTGATTGGAGAACTACTCATTATTTCCTCTCTGTTCAACTGAGCAAACACTACAATTGTTATCACAGGCCTCGGAACCCTACTAACCGCCTCCTACTCCTTATTCATATTCCTTATAACCCAGCGCGGAAAACTCCCAACACACTTAACCATCAACAACCCAACACACACCCGAGAACACCTACTAATAACCCTTCACCTAATCCCACTAATCCTTCTTACCACTAAACCAGAACTTTTCACATCCATCTGCCCCTGTAAACATAGTTTAAGATAAGACATTAGTCTGTGGACCTAAAAATAGAAGCTAAAACCTTCTTGTATACCAAGAGGGCATATACAAAAACTGCTAATTCTAGTACCCGGGACTAAGACCCCGGCCCTCTTACTTTTAAAGGATAGAAGTTGTCCCATGGCCTTAGGCGCCATTAAACCTTGGTGCAAGTCCAAGTAAAAGTCCATGCACTCTATACTTACTCAAGCAACCGCCCTAACCACACTTCTAATCCTCATCATTCCCACAATAACCGCCCTTAAACCAGGCCCATTAAAGCCAAAATGAAACTTAACCCACGTTAAAACAGCTGTAATAATGGCCTTCATAACCAGCACCATTCCCCTTATATCATTTATCAACAACGGGGCGGAAACCACAATCATACACATCCACTTACTCAACATTTCCAGCTTCAGCATTAATCTCAGCCTTATCTTTGACCAATACTCACTAACCTTCACCCCAATTGCCCTATTCGTGACCTGGTCTATCTTAGAATTTGCCCACTGATACATACACACAGACCCATTGATCAACCGATTCTTTAAATACCTACTAATCTTTCTAATCTCTATAATCACACTAGTGACAGCAAATAACATATTCCAACTGTTCATTGGATGGGAAGGAGTTGGCATTATATCATTCCTACTGATCGGCTGATGGTCCGCCCGATCCGATGCTAACACATCCGCTCTCCAAGCAATCATCTACAACCGAATTGGAGACATCGGACTAATTCTAGCTATCGCCTGACTAGCTATAAACATATCAACGTGAGAACTCCCCCAAATATTCTCCCAACTAAAAACACCAAACATTATCCCACTCCTTGGCCTGATCTTAGCAGCTGCAGGAAAATCCGCCCAATTTGGCCTCCACCCGTGACTCCCAGCAGCAATAGAAGGACCTACCCCAGTATCAGCCCTACTTCACTCAAGCACAATAGTGGTCGCAGGCATTTTTCTACTAATTCGACTATTCCCCCTTATAGAAGAAAGCCGCTTGGCCTTAACAATCTGCCTTTTCCTTGGAGCAATAACCACCCTCTTCACAGCTATCTGCGCCATCACCCAAAATGATATCAAAAAAATCATTGCCTTTTCAACCTCTAGCCAGCTTGGCCTAATAATAGTGTCCATTGGACTTAATCTACCACAACTAGCATTTCTTCACATCTCAACCCACGCCTTCTTCAAGGCCCTACTATTCCTTTGCTCCGGCTCAATTATCCACAGCTTAGCCAACGAACAAGACTTACGACTAATAGGAGGCATCAAAAAAACAATACCAATCACCTCCTCCTGCCTCACCATCGGCGCACTAGCTCTCATAGGCACACCTTTCTTAGCAGGGTTCTACTCTAAAGACATAATCATTGAGACAATAAATATTTCTCATGTAAACGCCTGAGCTCTCCTACTAACAATTATTGCAACCGCACTAACCGCGGTATACAGCTTACGAATTACTTTCTATGTTCAAATGGCCCAACCACGAACCAAGGCCCTCCCCCCAACAAACGAAAATAACCCCGCTCTCCTGAATTCAATAATTCGACTGACCCTAGGCAGCATTCTTACCGGAATAACCCTATCAATGATGATACTACCAACAAAAACACTAACACTAACTATGCCCACAGAATCGAAACTCTTGGCCCTCATTGTCACAGTAACAGGACTGGCAGTCGCCCTAGAAATTGCCAAACAAACATCCCTGACTTTACCTCACAAACGAGCCTTACCCCACCTTTTCTCTAATCAACTGGGCTTTTTCAACATGACACACCGAAATCTACCAACGTGGCCCCTAAAACTTGGACAAACAACCTTCATGCACGACACCACATGACTAGAAAAAACCGGCCCTCAAGGACTATCCCATAAAATCCTAGCCCCCATTAAAAAAACAACGGCACAAAAAGGCCTAATCAAGGCCTACCTAACATCATTTATTTTAACCTCCTTAATTGCAATTCTAACTATTCCTCTGACCCCTCCCTAATTGAACGAAGCCCTCCTCGGAATAACCCACGAGTCAATTCCAACACAACAAACAAAACCAACAACAACGCCCAGCCACAAACCAACAAATCAAAACCTCCTCAAGAATACAATAAAGGTACTCCTACAAAATCAACACTAGACAAACATATCCCCAATGAAGTACGAACTTCAAAATTAAGCCCGACTACACCCAGCCCTAAAACAACCACAGCCCCCAATAATATAAAAGCAAAAAAATAACCCAGAAAATACAACCATGCACGACTCCCTAACATCTCAGGGTGCGGTTCCGCAGCTAAACTCACAGTATAGACAAACACCACTAACATCCCCCCCAAGTAAATCAAAAACAATATTAAAGAAATAAACGAGTAACCCATACTAACTAAAACACCACACCCAACTACAGCCGAACTTACCAGCCCAACCACACCATAGTAAGGAGAAGGATTGGATACTACCCAAACTAATATCAAGACTAAACATATGAAGAATACAAAAACTAAATAAGACATTATTTTTATCTGGACACTAACCAGAACCTAAGGCCTGAAAAACCCTCGTTGTTATTCAACTACAAAAACCTAATGACCCCACGAAAGACTCACCCACTTCTTAAAATCCTAAACAACGCCTTAATCGACCTGCCCGCACCACCAAACCTTTCCTCATGATGAAACTTTGGCTCCCTGCTTGGACTCTGCCTAGTAGTACAAATTTTGACCGGAATCTTTCTAGCCATGCACTACACCCCGGACATCTCCCTCGCATTTTCATCAGTAGCTCACATCTGCCGAGATGTGCAATATGGTTGACTACTACGAAACCTTCACGCCAATGGAGCCTCCATATTCTTCCTATGCATTTACTCCCATATCGGACGAGGATTATACTACGGCTCTTACCTACTTAAAAAAACATGATACACTGGAACCGCCCTTCTACTACTACTTATAGCCACCGCATTCCTCGGGTATGTGCTCCCATGAGGACAAATATCCTTCTGAGGAGCAACAGTCATTACCAACCTATCCTCTGCCTTCCCATACATCGGTACGACCTTAGTACGGTGAACTTGAGGGGGGTTTGCTATCGATAACGCCACACTTACCCGATTTTTCACACTACACTTTGCCCTTCCCTTTGGGCTCGCTGGTGCTACAATAATCCACCTACTATTTCTACACGAAACAGGATCTAACAACCCCCTTGGTATTCCATCTAACACAGACAAAATCCGATTCCACCCATACTACACAATCAAAGACCTATTTGGGGCCGCCCTTTTCACATCTATTCTGACAGCACTAACTCTATTATCACCAGATTTACTCGGAGACCCTGAAAACTTCAATCCCGCCAACCCAATAGTAACCCCACCTCACATTAAACCTGAGTGATACTTCCTATTTGCCTACGCTATCCTTCGATCTATCCCAAACAAAATCGGAGGTGTTCTAGCCCTTTTATTTTCCGTACTAATTCTCTTTCTGATCCCATCTTTACACACATCGAAACAACAATCCCTGACCTTCCGCCCACTATCCCAACTCATATTCTGGTTCACCATCACAAATATTCTCATTCTAACATGAATCGGGGCACAACCAGTAGAACAACCATTTATCATCATTGGCCAAGTCTCATCTATCCTATACTTTATCATATTCCTACTAATACTGCCCGCGGCAGGCCTTATTGAGAATAAACTAATAAAATGGTAGTTTTAATAGCTTAATTACTAAAGCATTCGCCTTGTAAGCCAAAGACGGGACAACACAGCCCCTTAAAACATCAAAAGAAGAAGCTTTCGCTTCCATCTCTAATCCCCAAAACTAGCATTTTAATTAAACTACCTTCTGATCCACACAAGAAGCAGTAACCTCTCTCCCATAGCCAACTCTGTTGGCTTCGTTTCTTGAACAAGAARCAGTAACCTCTCTCCCATAGCCAACTCTGTTGGCTTCGTTTCTTGAACAAGAARCAGTAACCTCTCTCCCATAGCCAACTCTGTTGGCTTCGTTTCTTGAACAAGAAGCAGTAACCTCTCTCCCATAGCCAACTCTGTTGGCTTCGTTTCTTGAACAAGAAGCAGTAGCCTCTCTCCCATAGCCAACTCTGTTGGCTTCGTTTCTTGAACAAAAAGCAGTAACCTCTCTCCCATAATAAGCCCCAATTCTTCAGCTTTAAAAAATGGTATATGCCGGCTACGCCGGCATATTAATATTCTTCCTACCCCTCCAAATTCCTCTGCTCTTTCTTCAACGAGCTAATATTTATACTCATCCATAACTTCTATTTCTCCAATTATTACTCCTATTATACCGCTTTCCTAGAATACCAACATATATGGACTCCTTCCATCGCTATGCTTATCGAGCATTTCTCGAATTGCCCCCTGAATATCGTAACAGGAAAATTTCATAAAATTTTTAACACATATGTGTAGCTCTGCATATTATCTCTTAATCCTTCATAGCACGAGGCGTCCTCAACCCTTGTAAAAGTACTCGCTATTACCAGCTTCGTAGGTCACAAAGATAGGTTGCACCAATTTCTCACACTTTCCAATACCTCTGGTGGGGAAGATCAAGGACATCGCATTAAGTATTTCCCTCCTCGCCTTTTCCAAGGCCTTTGGTTGAAAGGTTTGCGTCCTAGTCTCCTCATAACCATAGCATCCCAAAACTTAGAGGCGTCTGGTTTTTTTTAATTTTTTAGCGTCGGTGATTTCACTCCTCTAACAATCTGATCACTCAAGATAATTGTTGACTGGGCTAAAAATGCAAGTTGGATCCGGACCTGCCGTGGTTATTTTTTTGCTTCAGATGAATGGTCGCAGGGCATAAAAAATGCCAAGCGAAGAATTTTTTTCCGAAAATAGGGGAAAATCCCCTACCGCGTGTACATGCATCAAAGAAATGAACATAAATTCATCACTCAGCAGTATATTCCGATATATGCAAGCACATATGTGTGTTTGTACATGCATACGTAAACGAACACATGTACACACAAACATACACAAGCATACACAAACATGTACACGCCCATACCCACTCCCATACACAAGCATACACAAGCATACAAACATACACAAGCATATGCCCACACCCACTCCCATACACAAGCATACACAAGCATACAAACATACACAMGCCCATACCCACTCCCATACACAAGCATACACAAGCATACAAACATACACAAGCATATGCCCACACCCACTCCCATACACAAGCATACACAAGCATACAAACATACACAAGCATATGCCCACACCCGCTCCCATACACAAGCACACAAACATACACAAGCATATGCCCACACCCGCTCCCACACGCAAGCACACACACACACACACGCCTACACCACTCCCACTCTAGTTAATAAAAATTTTTTTTCAGCAAACCCCCCTACCCCCCTTACCAGTAACTCTTCTGTTAAAACTAAATTTGGTCTCGCCAAACCCCAAAAGTCGAGATTTAGTTAAACTAACAAGTACTGATACGTATGGCTACTAACCACACACCAATGGACACTTATTGATTGCGAATGCATCCATTATATATATACTA